TTTGGATACAAATCGCGAGAATGTATATAGTTCCTCCAATATGCCCTTGAGAGGTAAAGGATTAAACCTAAAAAAAAAGTTTTTGTTCGGAATCTAAAAAAATGGAAAGACCCCTTAACTATTTAAGTTATTAATATAACGAATCACACTTTTACCACTAAACTATACCCGCTACTCTTTTATATACTGTATATAAATAGAAGACTGTTTGTCGAACAAAGGAGTGAGACACAATCAAGATAGCATTAAAATTATAGCGTTGACGTGTATTGTATTTCGACCCGCCGTCAATTTTAAGAAAAAAAGGGTGAAGAGCAAAAAGTGTATCTTATTTAAAGAACATAATAAAGTTATAATTATACTTTTCGTTTGCTGGAAAGTCATTACTGACAGTTCCGTTCCGAAGAAGAAGTAAATGAGCTATTTCTAATGTTATACTGATAATTAATTATTTAGAAGAAATTCTAAATATTATAAATATGTATGTTTAATAGTTGAGTTTATTGTTTATTTTATATATATATATGCCCATATGTGTTTTTTATTCCACCTTTTAAAGTAATTAAATTTAGATATAAAAAAAGTAATAATAAAATATAAATTATTAATAATAAGAAATGGCACCTCCATCATATCATAGAAATGGGGATGTAAATTGACCCTATTACTGCTTTATTAACAAGTATTTACGATTTTATATCAAATCGTGATTCAATTTTTCGATCTATAAATAATTGATTCGTTGGAACAAAAAAATAAGTAATGACCCGGCCAGTACTCCAGTACTTTATTGGGCCGGGGGAATAAACTTTTTGTACAAAATCAACATATAAATTGAATTGCTGATTTTTTTGGATATCTTATCTTTTTTATATATTATCTTTTAATTTTATATATTGGTTTATATATTGTTATTTTTATATATACTTATATTATAATAAGTAAGTAAGGAAAAACAAGGATTTTTTTGATCAATCTTTACTTCAAATTCACGTGTCACATCACATAAAAAATCGTAAATTTTTTAATTCGGAGAGATGGCTGAGTGGACTAAAGCGGCGGATTGCTAATCCGTTGTACAAGTTATTTGTACCGAGGGTTCGAATCCCTCTCTCCCCGCTCCGTTTGATCGCTTGATACTTTCGAATAAAAAAAATCTCAATCACTTTTTTTATAAAAAAAAAATAATTCAAAAAAAACAATAAAAAATTAAAAAATCGATTATGTTTATTCTTCACGTCCAGGATTACGCCCTGTATCGTTAGACAAGAATCCAAAGATGAAGAGAGAAACAAAAAAAATCACTACTGTATAAACGAATAGTTTGAGAGTAAGCATTACACAATCTCCAAGATAAGATCATTTTTATTTATTTTTATTTGTGAAAGGGGGAATAGATTACCTATTTTTTTTTTCACTACATACGCTATTTTTAGTTTTGACATGACACTTCAAAAAAATAAAATTAATACATATATATATATATAAGTGTTTTCTTAAAAAAAGTAATTTTTACTAATTTATTTGTAATAAGATTCTGAGTCTTTGTTCGCTGGAAGGTCAGAACAAGAAAATAAATGGAGAAAAATTAATTGCTGCAATTATTTAATAGAAAAAATTTCTATTTTTGAATCAATCAAAGGCCCGTAATATAATATAAGACTTATCCAATCTTATTAATTTAATTTTTTTAATTTTTTTGATAAAAAATAATGAATTTAGGAAAGTCTTAAAGATTTCATCGAAAACTTACAGCAGCTTGCCAAACAAAGGCTAAGAGAAAAAAGAGTAGAGGTATGATGGGCATAACGTCTATGATTGGGTTGAAAAAGGCATAAGCCTCGGGCAATTTTGCGAAGAAAAAACTACTTGAATAAAAGGCAGAATTAATACAGATACCGATTAAACTAAAGATATTAAGCATAAGAAACATTTTGTTCTTGTAGATTAGATAATTTGATTGAGTTATTTTTATAATATAAGGTCAAAATTAAAAAGTAAGGTCCGAAAAATCTCCCTTTTATTTGAACTTTCCAAAACCAAATATCTTATCCCTTTTTCAATTCTCAAACGAGAATACAAGGAATTGTACTTTCATACAATATTTTAATTGAATTCCATGTAATGATCAATTACATTTTTTTGATTCTATATATACATGTGTCGAATCCTAGCAACAATATATCCTATCCATATGTATTTGGGCTGGAATTGACGAATAAGCAATATTAATAATAGTTTTATTAGTGTGGAATAGAAATCGAAATGGGGCGTGGCCAAGTGGTAAGGCAGCGGGTTTTGGTCCCGTTATTCGGAGGTTCGAATCCTTCCGTCCCAGGTTGTGTCTATCAGAAACGACCAATTGGATCATATCGTATCCAACATTAAAAAAAAAAAAAAAAAATATGTATAAAACGAAGGAGATTCGTTAAGGGAAAAAAGATATATATATATCTGTGATTCCTTAAATATACATAATTACTTAGGGTAACAATTGTTCTTTGTATATTGTAATGTAATAAATATGATAGATAGGAAAAAAGAATAATTAGAGGAGTCCTTATTTTCTCTTTCAGATGAAAGAAAGAATAATGACCTTCATTTTATCTTAGACGATATCTTTTCTATTCCATACACATGAAAACAAATAAACTTTATTCTCAATCTATTTATGTTTTAAATTAAACAATTGAGAATTAAATTGGACATGATTAAAATTTGTATCTCTTTAGTGAATAAGATATCTGCTACAAATTTTTAGATACTTATTGGGATTGCGTCGACTTGTTGATTGAATTAGGGATCAAATTAAGTAATGAACTAAAATATGTTTTCCAACCCTGACCTGAAGTCGGAGATTCTTTAAACTCGTTTTATTTTTTTTTTTTTTTTTTTAGAAATGTGTTTCACTCATATGGGGTTCAAAAATGGGATCTTTGCCGATCCTTCTCCGAAAAAACCTTTTCCTTATTTTTCTGTTAAAATTTATTATTTATGTTGTGTCAATCCAACACAAGGCCTTCCTTTATTTCCTTAATGAATTTTATCAACATTCATATTGACAATGTTGTATCGAACGAATATAATTGGATCGTAGATAAATGGATCCGTTTATCCCTACCTCGGATTTATTTTTTCCTTTACTTAAGTCAAATGACGGGTTTGCCGCATTTACTATACATAAATGTTTTTCTTAACAAAAAATGGATCAAGATAAAAATGGGTGTCAATCTTGAAATCTATATTGTATTTTTAATCCATTGTTTTTTAATCCAACCTGTTCCTTTTGATATTTTGGTGTTTATAAATTTTATAAATTATGGATCATAAAATCAAGATTTTATGTTTAGATTTGATTTGTTGCTAGTTCCATTTTTAAGTTTGACGGGGTCCTCCGCGGTGCAATCAAATTTATTTCTTTAATTTCGATCGTATCTACACTACATTATTTATCTGGGTTGCTAACTCAATGGTAGAGTACTCGGCTTTTAAGTGCGACTAGGATCTTTTACACATTTGGATGAAGCAACGAATTCGTCCAGACTATTGGTAGAGTCTATAAGACCACGACTGATCCTGAAAGGTAATGAAGGAAAAAACAGCATGTCGTATTAAAATATAAATTGAATAGTTAATCAAATGAATTTATTCATTTGATTAACTATTCAAATAGAACTTTGAGTTGATCCTTACTGGATCATTACAAAATATTGTTTTGGTTTTTGGAAGGGGACAGATTTTTTGTTTGGTCTAGTGAATAAATGGATAGAGTCCTATGGCTCTAATTCTGGTAAAACAAAAAGCAACGAGCTTATGTTCTTAATTTGAATAATTACCCGATCTAATTAGACGTTAAAATTTTATTAGTGCCTGATGCGGGAAAGGGTTCTACTATGAGTGGACCATTGATTCTTTTTTTTTTTTTAATCCCTAACTATTCTCTCTTATGGATTGGAGACGGATGTGTATAAGAAAGAGTATACTGATAAAGAGAATATAATTTTTTCCAAAATCAAAAGAGCAACTGGGTTGCAAAAATAAAGGATTTTTTTTAATCTCTTGTAATTAGAATTTTATAACATAAACCAATTGGATAGAAAAAGAGAAGAACGAGATCCATCGATTGGGCTCTCAGTCTCGGGGGTATATCTTTTTTCGTACTATATACTATATAGTATATACTAGGTATATACTATATAGTATATTTATATATTATATATATATACCCTGTTCTGACCATATTGCACTATGTATCATTCGACAACCCCAGACATGTACCCTTTCTCTCTTTCAAGTGGATAGTGGATAAATGTAAATGCAAGAATTACAAGGATATTTAGAAAAAGATAGATCTCGGCAACAACACTTCCTATATCCGCTTCTATTTCAGGAGTATATTTACACACTTGCTCATGATCATGGTTTAAATAGTTCAATTTTTTATGAACCCATGGAAATTTTTGGTTATGACAATAAATCTAGTTCCGTACTTGTGAAACGTTTAATTACTCGAATCTATCAACAGAATTATTGGATTTCTTCGATTAAAAATTCTAGCCAAAATAGATTTGATGGGCACAACAAAAATTTATATTCTCCTTTTTTTTTTAAAATAGTATCTGAAGGATTTGCAGTTATTTTGGAAATTCCATTACCTTCCCTAGAAGAAAAAGAAATAAAAAAATATCAGAATTTACGATCTATTCATTCAACATTTCCTTTTTTAGAGGACATAATTTCGCACATAAATTATGTGTTAGATCTACTAATACCCTATCCTGTCCACCTGGAAGTCTTGGTTCAAATTCTTCAACGGTGGATCCAAGATGTTCCTTCTTTGCATTTATTGCGATTCTTTCTCCATGAATATCATAATGGGAATAGGTTTATTACTACGAATAAATCTATTTACGTTTTTTCAAAAAAAAATAAACGACTATTTCAGCTCCTGTATAATTCTTATGTATCTGAATATGAATTTTTATTAGTGTTTCTTCGTA